AAGCTTTTGGTATCTCGTAGTGTAGAACAATAATGGGTTGACCGTCAAATCCTTTTCATTAAAAGAGTGGGTTAATGCCCAGCCAACACCATCCAACTTGATTGGGAGATATCTGTGTTACAAAATTTTTGATCCCAGGCTGGTAAAAAATGTAAACTTTTAGCCAAAAGAATAGAAACAGATGCCAGGCCAATAACCCAATATTATAGAGCTATGACGCTATCGATTGTACAAGACGGGTAAAATTTTTCATAAGACTTACGTATCATCTTCCATGCATAGATAAAACGGTAGATAGGGAACAAACTGCCTCTAGACGTTCTTAACCCAGCTCACGTATCGCTTCTATCGGTGAACTCTCGATCCAATCGAACCTTGTTCAAGTTCAAATTGATTGGTAAGGGGTAGCGTTTACTATCGAATGAAATTATGTGTTCCACCGCTAGTGTTTGCTTCTAACATTCCATTTGCTTATCATAGTATGGACATTACCTCCAGGCAAAGAATAAATGACCGGTCAAAACGGAATCAGATGACTATGGATAGCTGATACTAACAATTTATCATTACTCAAGTCAGCATAGTCTATATGAAGGTTTCTATGGAAACACACTTCCCTTCTTGCCATTTATTTTTGATAGCGGTTAACCTTTCCTTTTCCTTTCGTACTCTAGCTATGAACACAATCATAATATCGTCATAATAGCCATATACTCGAAACAGGACATATTTAGTTCACATTATTCTGTATAGAATAGGAACTTGATGAATAACCATACAATTTCGACAAAATGCCAGTATAGTAAAGCAATTTGATCAGTTTGATTTAAGACAATATATGATGATCTGAAAACAGATTGTACATTATTATATACATTATATACGTCTATTAATCTTATAAAGTATATTGATAAAAATAATAAACCAACAACAACATGCATAAAGTGTAAACCTGTAACTAGGTAGAATAATGTTGCTAACATAGAATCATTAATATTATATGATAAATGTAAGTATTCTGTTATTTGAAGTGATGCAAAACATTCACCAGTTATAAATATAATACAAATAACATTAGATATTTTAAAACTCATTCCTTTATCTATTAGAAATTGTACACATGCAGTCATACAAGATGCACTTGCTAATATAAATGTTATTGTTAAAATTAACATTCTAGATGATGTTAATACTATTCCTTCACTATATAGAGGATATGGTGATAATGTAAAATGATATATACCCCAGAAATATGTAATAAATAATAATGCTTCTGAGATAATAAAGCTTAACATATTAGTTAATAATGATGAAAATGTAGAAAATAAACTTTCTCTAATGGAGTATACAAATATTAATAAAGTAATAACATTTAAAGAAAATAAAATACCAACAGAAAAATATTTTAAAGATGATGCATATAATGATGTTAAAGAAGGATAACTAGCTAAATGTGCTCTTACATTATTATTAACTCTAAATACAAAAAATATTATTTATAAGAACGGTTTATTTTGTGTGCCGTAAACATATAACGGTAAGAAGGTTCGCCGGGGATAACAGGTTATAGAATATATGGAGCTCTAATCCTTATATTCTATTGGCACCTCCATGTCGTCTCATCGCAACCTTGAAATAAAAAATTACAGCGTGTATTGTTGCCTTGTACACACCGCTCGTCACGCAAGAATTATTCTCTATTGAATAAGAACTCCAGGCGTTAACCTGTAGAGTTGAGATGGAAACAGCCGGAAAGGAAATATTACGCCCATACGATAAGATCATATATGAAATATTTTAGCATGGGACTAAAAAATGTTATGCTGTTGGTTTAAGCCCTTTATTACCATACAAGAGATCGCGTACTTTGGACCGAAAAAAGCTGTGAGGAAACTATATTAAAGGAACTCGACTGGCCTACTATGAGAACGAACGCTTTTAACGCCTGACATGGATGGATAATACTCGGCTTTTCCAAAGTATAACCGCTGTCGCTGGGACTGTATGGATCGAATCTTACTCATTCATATCCAAGCCTCAAATATGATTTATTTATTGTTTTTAATAGATATGCTATAATGACTAACTGTAACCATAAAGTTTTAGGATTATACTACTTATGGATTTCATCAGTATTCGGGTTTTATGGTTTCTTATTATCTGTCATAATACGTACTGAATTATATTCTGCATCATTTAGAATTATTCCTCAAGAAAACGTTAATTTCTATAATATGGTATTCACTATCCATGGTATTATAATGATCTTCTTCAATATAATGCCTGGATTAATGGGTGCTTTTGGTAATTATTTCTTACCAATATTATGTGGTTCTGCCGAATTAGCTTATCCTAGATTAAATAGTATATCTTTACTCTTACAACCTATTGCATTTGGGTTAATTGTTTTATCTACAGCAGCAGAATTTAGTGGAGGTACTGGATGGACATTATATCCTCCTTTAAGTACATCTCTAATGTCTATTTCTCCTGTAGCCATTGATGTTATAATCTCTGGACTTTTAGTTACAGGAATAGCTTCTATAATGACTTCATTAAACTTTATCACTACTGTAATGCATTTACGTGCTAAAGGTTTAACTTTAGGTATGTTAAGTGTATCTACATGGTCATTAGTAATAACATCAATTATGTTATTATTCACTTTACCTGTTTTAACAGGAGGAGTTTTAATGTTATTATCCGATTTACACTTTAATACATTATTCTATGATCCAATATTTGCTGGTGATCCTGTATTATATCAACATCTATTCTGGTTCTTCGGTCACCCTGAAGTTTATATTCTAATATTACCAGGTTTTGGTATTATTAGCCACGTAATATCTTCTAATTACTGTAGAAGTCTATTCGGAAACCAATCTATGATTCTAGCCATGAGTTGTATTGCTGTATTAGGATCTCTAGTATGGGGACACCATATGTATACAACAGGTCTAGAAGTAGACACTAGAGCTTTCTTCACTTCTATAACTATCTTAATTTCTATTCCAACTGGTACTAAAGTATTTCACTGGATTTGTACATATTTAAATAGTAATTTTGGCGTAACCCATTGTTCTGCTTTATTACCTTTATTATTCATATGTACATTTACTTTTGGAGGTACTACAGGTGTAATCTTAGGTAACGCTAGTGTAGATATAGCTTTACATGATACATATTTTGTAGTTGCTCACTTCCATTTCGTACTATCAGTCGGAACAATAATTGCATTATTTACATTAGCAAGTAGTTTCCAAGAAAACTTCTTTGGAAGACATATACGTCATAATACTATTATAACATTATGGATCATGCTATTCTTTATTGGAGTTCTATTAATATTCTTACCTATGCATTTCCTTGGATTTACCGTTATGCCTAGAAGAATACCTGATTATCCTGATAATCTAAATGGATGGAATATGATATGTTCTACTGGTTCAACTATGGTTTTATTTGGTCTATTAATTTTTAAATAATATAACCTAAATTGTTTGTTTGTGCGAATTATTATGTAATTAATTTAGTTAAAGGACACCTAATTTATTATCCATGTCCAATGAATATTAATTTCTTATGGAATTATGGATTTTTATTAGGTATAGTGTTCTTTATCCAAATTCTTACAGGTGTACTCTTAGCAACTTGTTATACACCAGAAGTCTCTTATGCATATTATAGTGTACAACATATCTTAAGAGAATTATGGAGTGGATGGTGTTTTAGATACTTACACTCAACAGGTGCATCTTTTGTATTTATATTAACATATCTACATATACTAAGAGGTTTAAATTACTCTTTCTCTTACTTACCTTTATCATGGATAAGTGGTTTAATAATATTCTTAATATTTATTGTAACTGCTTTTATGGGTTATGTCTTACCATGGGGTCAAATGAGTTTCTGGGGAGCTACTGTTATTACAAACTTATTATATTTTATTCCTGGACTAATTAATTGGGTTTGTGGTGGTTTTATTATTAACGATCCAACTCTAAAAAGATTCTTTGTACTACATTTTATATTCCCATTTGTAGCTTTAGCTATTGTATTTATTCATATATTCTTCTTACATATTCAAGGTAGCACTAATCCATTAGGGTATGATACACCTTTAAAAATACCATTCTATCCAAATCTATTAACTTTAGATGTTAAAGGATTTAATTATGTATTAGTAATATTTTTATTTCAAAGTTTATTTGGTATTGCACCATTATCTCATCCAGATAATGCTATTCCAGTAAATAGATATGCAACACCTCAACATATTGTACCTGAATGGTATTTCTTATCTTTCTATGCTATTATAAAAACAATACCTAATAAAACATCAGGTTTATTAGTAATGGCTGCAGCTCTACAAGTATTATTCTTATTAGCTGAACAAAGAAACCTAAATAGTATAATTTTATTTAAATTTGTATTTGGACCAAGAGATTATTCATTATCTATTATATGGTTTATTTGCACATTCTATGCTCTAATGTGTATAGGTTATCAATTACCACAAAATATATTTATTATATATGGACGTATGTTTATTGTATTATACTTTGTATGTATTTTATTTACACTTGTTCAATTTAAAAGAACAAATTATGATTACAGCTCTCAAGCACACATTTAAATTCACAAGACTGTGATGAGACAACATTTCTGAACATTGAGCGGATCAAAACAGACCGTAAGGTTATAATTATGCTTATTGTTTTAAATATAGTTACCATAGCTGTAGATGGATGCTTTGATCATTATATATATGAAAGTATCGATCGTGTTTACATGCTCAGCCGCCAAAAATAAGACGATATTATTACCGTACAAACCGTTAGCAAGACATGACAGGGAGTTGGCAAGTCAAAGAAGTTCTGGTTTATAATTGATACGTTATTAAAGTTAGGATGCATGGGATACTTGTAATACACCTTGATTGGTTTAACTATATTTGGTCTATAGAATTATATATATATGTTCGGTATTGCATGCCTGGTGTTTTTAATTAAGACGCTGACTTCCTGGCTAAACTTCCCATAGATAAATCTTCCAAATAGATTTCGCAGAAAACCGTCTATATTCATGTTTGTTTGACCTTTAACCACTAATTACGAATCTTCCAAGAATATTTTAAGAGTCCAAGGTCCGGTCTATTATTTTCCTGTTCTGTAATTAGATCACATGCTTTATAGTTCATGGAGCCATGGCTATAAACCACTATTCATAGAGACAACTAATGGCATCTCTCTCGATTTCCAGATGTTGAGTTACTAAGAGGATTCTCTCCACACTTCAATTCGTACTTCCACTACCAGAATATTCTCTTTTGTTCCAAATTCTAGGTTTTTTCGCATTTTTTCAGGAGAAATCCGTATATCGATGATTTTTAAACCGCTATTGGATTCATAATTATGCTTATTGTTTTAAATATAGTTACCATAGCTGTAGATGGATGCTTTGATCATTATATATATGAAAGTATCGATCGTGTTTACATGCTCAGCCGCCAAAAATAAGACGATATTATTACCGTACAAACCGTTAGCAAGACATGACAGGGAGTTGGCAAGTCAAAGAAGTTCTGGTTTATAATTGATACGTTATTAAAGTTAGGATGCATGGGATACTTGTAATACACCTTGATTGGTTTAACTATATTTGGTCTATAGAATTATATATATATGTTCGGTATTGCATGCCTGGTGTTTTTAATTAAGACGCTGACTTCCTGGCTAAACTTCCCATAGATAAATCTTCCAAATAGATTTCGCAGAAAACCGTCTATATTCATGTTTGTTTGACCTTTAACCACTAATTACGAATCTTCCAAGAATATTTTAAGAGTCCAAGGTCCGGTCTATTATTTTCCTGTTCTGTAATTAGATCACATGCTTTATAGTTCATGGAGCCATGGCTATAAACCACTATTCATAGAGACAACTAATGGCATCTCTCTCGATTTCCAGATGTTGAGTTACTAAGAGGATTCTCTCCACACTTCAATTCGTACTTCCACTACCAGAATATTCTCTTTTGTTCCAAATTCTAGGTTTTTTCGCATTTTTTCAGGAGAAATCCGTATATCGATGATTTTTAAACCGCTATTGGATTCAACGTCCAGGACTTCCTGACGCTTAGTAACGATTTCTACTTCCAGCAGCCATTTTGGTTCAGCTACTAGTTCACTGTCAGCTACCATGTTACGACTTCGCACCGACTGTTTTACCTCACGAGTCGATCAGGAAGATTTAATCCTTAAATCTCGTAACCATGCCAACACATAAGAACTTTTAGGGAAGTTAAGGTGCTCAGGGTCTTACCGTCGGGCCGTAGTATTCCACATATTCATGGATAATTCTATTTATTAGGAGCCTCATACTAGCGACAATGTGGAAGTCGTTACATCATTCATGCAGGACGGTATTTATCCGACAAGGAATTTTGCTACCTTAGGACCGTTTACGTTACAGCCGCCGTTTATCATTGATGCCGGGCAGATGTCAGTAACTTGAATTCTTCTTCGGAGTTATCAGTGACTTGTGTTGTAACCTTACAGACGCTTCCAGATGATTAACTTCTTATAAATGATAACGCTGGTTTTCTGGGTATCCAATCCAGTGCTCCATTCAAGGCTTAGAGACTCAGCTTATGTTCAACTTTGTAGGATTATTTATAATA